ATAGTAATCGGATGAGTGGAGTTGTGACATGAAAGCGTAGGAACTCAACGGGATTCCCTTCTTTAGTTTGTTTGATTCGAGGGGAAGGGGCCCGTTGGGTTCTTAAGAATTGGAGTCTTTTTTTGTCTAAATGACAAAGTGGATTTCTTTTTCTGCTGGTTCAAAAAACTCCATTCTATTTTTTCTGATGATGCTTTTGAAAAATGAACTGCATTGGTTGATTCAGAACACCTCTTCCTTGATCTTGATAGTATCTATGGGTACTTTGCAAGTTAGAACAAAGGGGGAATCACTCAATTTCCTGGATTATAATCCTATTTTATATAAATATTCTATATTTTATATTTCTGTAGATTAGATCTCGCACAAATACCTTCTATACTCTTTCTTACCCCATTTATCCCTATATTTTTGATATTTGAGTATCTCAGTTCATTGCCTAAGTTTTATTTTTTTGTCCACTACTTTTTTATATATTTTATTGTACGTAATAAATCGAAAAAAAAAAAAGTTCCGCTACATCTGGAAAACCGAAAACAAGACTAGGAGTTTTTGACAAACAGATTACTCTTTCGACACAAGAAAGGGGGTTTAGAAAATTCCTTTTCTTGTGTCGAAGACTAGGAAGACAAAACAAATAATGCCTCTTAGAATTTTTTGTTCCCCACACTTCTAGTTCGTTCGATTACCCGCTTATTTATGCTAATCTCTATCCCCATTTTATGGCATTGAAATCTGGCAATAGTAACACAGTCCTGTCAATTCAATTTGAACAAAGAAAAAGGTGGTAAAGCCATAAAGTAAAATAGTATTCTTCAAACAAAAATCTCCCTAATTATGACTAAGAGTGTGTTATGACTAAGAGTGCGCTACAAGGGAGTCCCCGAAGTTCATAGAAAAAGAGCAAGTAAATAAAAGGTTTTTCATAATTTATTTTTTTGATCATATAGAATTGACAACAAAATTTTTTTACGAACCTGATGTCAATAAATCCGCGAGTCTAGAAATTCATTTCGGCCAATTGAACCTTCTCGAACTGTTTCTTTTTAAGAACTAAAAATATTTGTGCCAAAATAACAGATGCCAAGAAGACCAAAAGGCCTTGGACACGTAATGGATCTTGAAGTACTATTTCGGCATCTCCCTGACCAAATCCACCCACATTAGGATTACTCGTTAATGGTTGATCAAATTTGATGGATTCACCCTCTGAAACAAGAACTTCTGGTCCTGGAGGGATAATATCAACCACTTGACGTCCATCCGATGGATCTGTTATGATTATTTCATATCCCCCTTTTTCTTTTCGTATGATTTTGCTTACTATGCCCGCCCCTGTAGCATTATAAACTGTATTGTTACTCTTGCTTCCGTCGGGATAAATCTGACCCCTTCCCCTATTTCCTCCTACATATATAGGATATTTTAAGAAGTGAACATCTTTCTTAGTAGCGGGGTCGGGGGAAAGAATAGGAAAGGTGATTTCACTATATTTCTGGCCGGGGACAGGCCCTATTACAAGAATATTTTTTTTATTAGGGCGATAGCTCTGAAAAGACAAATTTCCTATCTTTTCTTTCATCTCTGGAGAAATACGATCGGAAGGAGCTAATTCAAACCCCTCCGGTAAAATAAGAACAGCCCCCACATTCAAACCCCCTTTCTTACCATTAGCAAGGACTTGTTTCACTTGCTTATCATAAGGAATTCGAACAACTGCTTCAAATACAGTATCGGGAAGTACTGCTTGTGGAACCTCAATATCCACGGGCTTATTAGCTAAATGACAATTGGCACATACAATACGCCCAGTCGCTTCTCGTGGATTTTCATAACCTTGCTGTGCAAAAATAGGATATGCACTTGAAACGGGTGCCCGAGTTATGATATATATCATGAGCGATACGGAAATCGATCGAGTAATATGTTCCTTTATCCAAGAAAAAGTATTTCTAGTTTGCATGGTCTAATCATTGGTCTGAAAATTTCTACAATAAATTGGGTAGGTCCCTAGTATAGTTTCCTATCCACGATTCTGCTATTTATTGGAATCATTTTACGGGAATACTATACTATTAAAATAGTATGAAAACCCCCGGATAGAATGTTTTTAATACTTATGTAGAACTACAAAGTAAGAAACGTTCTAATTGGATTGGTGGGTGATTTATCAATCATTCATTGAATGATAAATAACAACAAGTGATGGAGATACACGATTTAAATAACGAAAAATCCAATATTTAAAAATAGTATCGAGAATAACCGGAAAAGTGGAAACAAGACCAGATATAATTTGATCATTATGACCAAATCCAAAATCTTTGTACACAGAACCAATCATTAGTTCCCAGCCGTGGGGTGAATGAAATCCGATACATAAATCGGTTAATAAAAGAATCGAAAAGGCTTTTACTGTATCACTTAAGTTATATACGAATTCCTGAGCCCAAGAGTTAAGAATAACAAGTTCTTCATTACCTAAAATCGAATAACCACTTAGAATAACAAAACAGATTATATTTGTCGAGAAGTGTAAAATTGTATGGATACGATCCTCGTTGTGTATCTTGATTAATTGGATCGTTTCTTTGTGGATTCCTATAAGAAACTTTTGTAGATATGTCTCCGAGTATTCCTTGATCATTTCTTCCAAGAAGAGGATTTCGTCTAATTCTATGAACTTTTCTAGAATACTTTTTTCTTGAATATCATTCAAAAAAATTTCGGATTGGCCGATATTCACCCAATTAATAACCCAAGATTCCATACTTTTAGTAAATGAGAGAGAAATCCACCAGGGCAGAAATACTATAGATGCAAGATACAAAAGAGGAGTGAAAGCTTTATTTTTTGCCATTTTTCGCCTGTTAATTTTTAATTAACCCACTCCATTTGTCGACTTTATATATTTATATAATCGAATCTTTCTTTCAAACATGAGTTGTAGACAAGGCAGCAAACCTACGAATCTATTTTATTTGTGATTTTGTTTTGAATCTAGAAAGAATACAGAAATAGACTAAGACTCCACTTCGAATTTGACTAAAGAAATAATACAAGTGTTGCCAGATATCTCAATTCATCAAATTCCAAACAAGTGTCTCCTTTCGATCAATGGCCGAAAGAAGTACTTTAAGTAATGAATATTATTGATATTTTGAGACGAAAGAACCCCTTATTCTATCAAAATATCCAATATTTCGAAAAAAATGTCAACGATTCCCCATAGTCAAGAATAGAATAATTGAGAGAAAGATATTGTGATGGTCAAAAAAATGAGCGGCAAAACAAGACAGAAACAGACCAGTTATCATTATTAAGAAAACCCATTATTGGGTAGTAAAGAACACAAATGAAAGGATAAAAAGGTCGATTGAAAAAAAAAGAATTTACAAGATATGGTTTATCTGTTTATCCTAAAGTATTACTTAGTTATAGAAAAAACAGGATTCTTGCGTTTCGTTTTTTCCCTCCTGCTGAGAAAGCATTCGTTCTTCAGCCCAGTTCCTTTTCTCAAAATCAAAATACTTCAATTGGTACGCGCAAGAAATAGGCCAATTCCGCGGCTTTTTGTTCAATTTCTTGTGGAGTCAAATTCTCATCAGTACGAGTCAACGGAACAGCCCCCCGGCCTCTGATATCCATATAAAGGACAGGACGCGCAAAAATACCCTCTTTAACTTCTATTCGAACGGATTGAATATCTTTTATAAGGAATCGGAGGAATATGCGACGATTTTTTCCAGGAAATCCCCAACGAAAAATACACACTATTCCTTCCTTTCTATCGAATCGATCATAACCACTACCTACATTCCAGGAGATTGTGCACCACAAATAGGAACTAATAAAGAGACCCGCGATCCCGTAGAAAGACATCACGATCCCCTGTGGAAAAAAAATGATTTGCTGAGACGGAACAAAAGATATCAAATTTCTACCAAGAAAACTGGAAGTTCCAACCAACAAGAATCCTAATGAACCTAAAAAAACGATAAGGGCCCAGCAAAAATTACTTAGTTTTCGAGACCCCGTTATAAGTTCTATCCATATATGTTCTGATCGCCAACTCATACTTCATCCGATTGCATTTTATTGAAATTGAAAGAATACCCCAAATGATTTTGACTTTACTTTTTTTGTTTCCGCATGAACTTTCATTAACTAGCACTAGTTTGGTGTGAACTAGCACTAGTTTAATGGGAACTTTTAGGGGTAATTCATCAAATTTGTTTAGATCTAAAATAATAACATACCCCTCATATGATCCCAATATACATATTGATATACATATAGATCGACCAACTTTACATTTTAGGCATTCAGCGATCCTGATCTATTTGAAACTGGCTAGAATTCAGTTACCTATAGATCATTTTCTGCAGGCATAAGAGCTTTTTCTTTTATGTTCGACAGAAATCACATGTTCTACCATATTTTCTTTTGCGAAATAAATATCTATGTTATACTACAAGTCTAAGTTTCAAAAAAACGAATGAGATTAGGTCCCCTCAGATCTAAACAATCTTGTTTTTTTGAACATGAAGAAATAAAGAAGCCATTGCAATTGCCGGAAATACTAGGCCTACTAAAGGCACAAAAATAGAGGGAAAGTGGAAAGTTGTCATAAAATGGGGTACCTCGGTTTATTATTTGTACCTGTTCTTTTTTTTTTAATATCATATTTTATATTTATACTAATTATAATTAATAATTGTAATTATTATTATTATGAATTCGTAGTTATTATTAATTAATTCAATTTGAAAATTTTTCATTTTAATTAGAGATATTAAGTATCTAAGTGAGTATATAGAATAAGTCCAAGGAATGTAGAATTAAATAAATGGACTTATTCATCTATCTACATGAAAGATACATATGATAATCCATTTTTTTCTTCGTTTCTTTGTGTTTTGTTCTTGTCTTCAACTTTAATAAAGAAATAGTTATCCGCAACTTTTGATTTTTATTCTTTCTACAATTAGATTTTAGGT